AATACGAATACTGCCGGGGGATAGAGTCAAAATCGAAATAAGTAGGTATGATTCAACCAGGGGGCGTATAATTTATAGACTTCGCAACAAAGATTCGAACGATTAGATAGATGATTTTTGAAAACATTCCTTTTATGGGAGATACAATTCGAAGCTAAAAAATACAAGAGACTTATTTTCTTCCAAGAAATAGATTCCCAATTAAGGTAAGGAGTGAGAAATATGAAAATAAGGGCTTCTGTTCGTAAAATTTGTGAAAAATGTCGACTGATCTGTAGGCGCGGACGAATTATAGTGATTTGTTCCAATCCGAGACATAAACAGAGACAAGGATAATCTTTCTAAAGTTTCTCAAGGAAGGCCCATGTAAAAATAAAGGATCTGTTTTAACATGAAATGGATATCTCCATATCTTTCTATATATTTCTGATTCATATTTATGAGATGATAAAATATGGCAAAACCTATACCAAGAATTGGTTCGCGTAGGAATGGGCGTATTGGTTCACGTAAGAGTGGACGTAGAATACCAAAAGGAGTTATTCATGTTCAAGCGAGTTTCAACAATACCATTGTAACTGTTACAGATGTACGAGGTCGAGTGGTTTCTTGGGCCTCCGCCGGTACTTCTGGATTCAAAGGCACAAGAAGAGGGACACCCTATGCTGCTCAAGCCGCCGCTTTAAATGCTATTCGTACTGTAGTTGATCAGGGTATGCAACGAGCAGAAGTTATGATAAAAGGTCCCGGTCTCGGAAGAGACGCAGCATTACGGGCCATTCGTAGAAGTGGTATACTATTAAGTTTCGTACGTGATGTAACACCTATGCCACATAATGGATGTCGACCTCCTAAAAAAAGACGTGTGTAAAAATAAGAATTAAATGGATTTCAAGAGAAATAAATGATTCAATGATCTAATCAAATAATAATATTAGTATGGTTCGAGAGGAAATAGCAGGATCCACTCGAACACTACAGTGGAAATGTGTTGAATCAAGAGTAGACAGTAAGCGTCTTTATTATGGTCGTTTCATTCTGTCCCCACTCATGAAAGGGCAAGCCGATACCATAGGTATTGCCATGCGAAGGGCTTTACTTGGAGAAATAGAAGGAACATGTATCACACGTGCAAAATCTGAGAAGGTGCCGCATGAATATTCTACGATAGTAGGTATTGAGGAATCGGTACACGAAATTTTAATAAATTTGAAAGAAATTGTATTGAGAAGTAATCTGTATGGAGTTAGAGACGCATCCATTTGTGTCAGGGGTCCTAGATACGTAACCGCTCAAGATATCATCTCACCACCTTCCGTGGAAATAGTTGACGCAACACAGCATATAGCTAACCTGACGGAACCAATTGATTTGCGTATTGGATTACAAATCAAGAGAGATCGCGGATACCGTATGAACCCCACAAATAACTCTCAAGATGGAAGTTATCCTATAGATGCTGTATCCATGCCTGTCCGAAATGCGAATCATAGTATTCATTCTTATGGGAATGGAAATGAAAAACAAGAAATACTTTTTCTAGAAATATGGACGAATGGAAGTTTAACTCCTAAGGAAGCGCTTTATGAAGCTTCTCGTAATTTGATTGATTTATTTATTCCTTTTCTACACGCGGAGGAAGGGGGCATTCATTTCAAGGAAAATAAAAAAAGGTTTACTCTACCCCCTTTTACCTTTCAAAATGGGTTAACTAATCTAAAGAAAAACAAAAAAGGAATTCCATTGAAATGTATTTTTATTGACCAATCAGAACTATCCCCCAGGACCTATAATTGTCTCAAAAGGTCCAATATACATACATTATTGGACCTTTTGAGTAACAGTCAAGAGGATCTTATGAGAATTGAATATTTTCGCGCAGAAGATGTAAAACAGATATTGGACACTCTACAGAAGCATTTCGTAATCAATTTACCTAAGAATAAGTTTTTATTTTAAATCTATTAGAATTATTTCATATTTTTTTTTATAAATAAAGATTATAAAGAAAAAACTTGATTTTTGATCTTCGACACGCGATACATATTTTCGCGAAATAGATCATAATAAAATTCATGTATCTAGGGAGGATTCACTTTAGAAGCGACTATTCCCTAGATACCCACATCGTGATATTTCGCAGTTGAATCAATTTGAAAAAGACCTAAAGTTAGAGATTTATCAATAGGTAACGTTGCCCCAATACCTAACCAAAGAGCTACTGCGGTACCGATCAAAAAGACTGTTGTAGCTACTGGACGACGAAATGGATTTTGGAATTTATTAACATTCTCCAAAAAGGGTACTGTCAATAATCCTGTTGGTACTGAAACCATTAAAAGAACACCCAATAACTTATTGGGTACTGTGCGAAGTATTTGAAATACGGGAAAGAAGTACCATTCGGGTAATATTTCCAAAGGAGTTGCAAATGGATCCGCTGGTTCACCAATCATTGATGGTTCTAGAACTGCTAAGCCTACATTACATGCAATAGTAC